ATATCCGTCTTTCTGCTAAACAGGATATATTGAACTCATAATTCATTAGATGCTTTTGATGAATGTCAACCAAGTATCGTAAGTAAATTGCTCCCGGTTGTTCAATCATTTGATAACCAGAGTCATTCTTTGATAAATGATCACTATGAGTCAGACTCAATAGAATTCTTTTTTCTGTCGTTAAGGCGGAGAGCTGAACCAAGAATTTTCTTTCTTCCTCATGAATCGAATCACTGTTCGCGACCCAGGATTCTATTTTATCATCAATCCAAACCCCGTTCACGTTTTTTCTTTTTCTTATCAATGAATAGATCTCTTTACTTGTATGACTTAGATGTCTCGTATTTATAGAAAAAGCGATTCGATTGATGGGAAATAGAAAGAGATTCTTTAACCAGAAAGAATTCGGTTCAGGCGTAGGATACTTATCTAGAAGTTTTCGCAACTCAATCTCAATCATTGATGAGGGAATCATCAAAGATTTGACCTTTTCGAACTCTGTCTGTAACTCACTAAAGGTCTGGGAAACAAAGAAAAGATGTATAAGAACGAGATATCCAGCAACAAGAACAAGGAAAAGGATTGAATAGAGGAATTCCCGAACATTTGGCGATCCCAGATGTGTCGATATCAACGACGACTTATTCTTTTTATTTCGATGAATCATTTCTTTGGACAGAAGATTATGTAACCATTTACTCGAGATCTCACTTCTGAGAAAAAATTGCATCTTCCACAATTTTGTCTGAAGAATTCGCCACGATATACCCATAATATCATGAAAAATGGATACACTGCTACTTAGTATTGACAATAGGTCTGAAAAAGTATCTAAAAATATCGAATTTAGATATTTGTACCCTGTCGAAGTAAAGAAGCTTGGCATATATGTTTGGAATAGATTCCATTTTTTTGAGAGAAAGGTTGTATACATCCGCCCTTTCTGAACCCCAACGCATTTCTTTAGACAAAGACTCTGTTTTTTCCTTTTTTCGGATGGGAAATCTTTCTCAGAACATGGAATGTGAGTCAAACCTATATTTGAATTGAAATTGGGACACTCATGAAGGTTCTTTCCTTCTGAATCAGATAGATTCATATCTGAAAGAGGTTGACAATAAGTTCTTTCAAAATTGGCTATTTGTCCCTCTGTTAGAGGGTTTCCAGAAGTGTCTACGATCGAATAAATAGCTCTACGAACGAATGGATCGGGTCGACTTAGAAAATGAAAAGATTTGTCCAAGTTATACCTTTCGTCACCACTTTGTGGAAAATCGTTAGGTATGAATATGTTAGATACTTGTGACTCAATTGGTGAAATAGTAGTTCTCCCCCCAAAAACATGTTTTTTTTTACCAACGCACAAAGAAAATCTTTTCTTGCGAAGGAACAAGACATCGAGAAATTGCCCATATAGAAAATCTGAATTATTATTACGAGCCTTTTCCACAGAAAAAGGGAATCTTTTATTACAATAGAAGCAGAAGTGATGCGGATTATTCAAGAACCGAAGTCGATTTGCTTTATAAAAAGAGGATATCAATGAGCTTCTGTGAAATGGTTTCCCGGGATTCAGCCAATTGTCTTGATCGTAGAATATCATTGATAAATAGGAATCTTTGTTATCAAAGGATTTCCTGCGATTAGTTCTAGTATGGAATGAGTCAATCATCCGCTTTGGTATCTTATTGAGCAAAAGTGGTGAGATTGTTCCTCCATTGATCAAGAATTTCGAAGTACCATCATCAGCCAATAAGAAGGGGTTCAATTTTTTCAAATGAACAATTTGAAAACCTATCGATTCTAACAACTGATTGCAGAGTTTCTCATTCGGACCTTTCAATTCATAGATCTTGATTTCGGACCTATGGATGGGGGTATTCCCAAAACTTACACAGGAAAAAGGAAAAGAAAGTGAATTAGACAAAAAGAAAAGCAACTTGGCCAAAAAACGAAGTGACTTGCCCAAAAAACGAAGTGGCTGGGGGAAACGGAAAAATAAACGAAGTGACCTGGACCACTTGGGCAAAAAGAAAGTAAGCAACTGATACACATCTTTTTTGAATGTCTTGGAAACCTCAGAATAATTCATCAAAAATTGATGAATACGAATACGTGTATAAATACGTAATTGACGTAATTGATCAAACATTACTTGAAAACGGCTCTTTTGCACTTGAAAACGGCTCTTTTGCACTTGAAACCAGCTTTTCTGCTCAGAAAGGAAATGTTCCAAATGTTCCTGGCAATTCTTGCTCCCATTGGACCATTTGTATATATATGCATCATCTTGTTTGATCATATATTTCATTAGAGTTTTATGACTGAGAGTATCCTTTCCTTTTTGATCCCTTTGAATTCCATATTCGAAGTTGCGATCGGATCTATTCATTAAAAAAAAGAATCGATTGACTGCTTCCATTATGTTATTCATTAAAAAGAATCGATTCAATACACTTCTTATGTACCTATAGACACTATATTGGATTTGAATCAGATTTCGGATCAATCTATATTGATTGACTGCTTCCATTATGTTATTGCTAGCAAATACCACCATTTTTTGCTTTAGATCTCCCAAACCATTCCCGCAGGAGATCCAGACCCGTTTTTGTCTGATCCTTCGAAAAAAATATTCATTCTCCTCATAACGAAAAAGAACAGGAGACAGAACCAATAAAGATTTATTTTTCGATCCAGCCCCGGTGTTGAATACCTCATTCAAGAATTTTTTTTGATCCAATCCGTACGAATCAATAGAAAAAGAAAATCCCTTATGATACACCAGATCCGGCTCGGTTATTGATAGAGTAAATAGATCTGCCATTTCTTGCAATCTCTCTTCTGATTCAAAATCGTGGTGTAACGCGTATCCTCCCCTGTTCCGTTCATGGAATCGGTGAAAGAAATCAAAAAATGGATTTTTGTGAAAGAATGAAATCTTATTGGAACTGTCCAGATCCGGGTCATCCTTCGGAACCATATCACATCCCGGATCTAATGAAATAGAATGAATTGAGACAGTCTTTTGTAAATACGTAATGATTTTGAATAAATGAATCATTTCTTTATTTTCTGATCGCCGGACAAAAGAAAGATGTTTCTTCAACGATTTCTGCTCTCTAGTGGACCTCTCAGTAGGATTCGAACCCAGATGAAGTTCTGACCATCTATCAGAGAAAAAAGAACGAACGGATGTTGTAGCATTCCCAAGAAATTCTTCCATTTCTTCCGGAAACAGATGATTAATCATCGGTTTCTCGCGTTCCGTGAATAGCTGGGACATTGAGGAATATCCAGAAAGGTTTTTCGGGAATCGGTCTGATTCTATCTCTTTTCGTTCCGTTTGAAGAAAGGAAGGATCCCAGGGAATCGATCTTTCTTCTAGTTGTTGAATCTCTCTTTGATTGATCAATGTGCGATATTCCGAATCCTCATTACTAATGGAATCCAAATGATTGGAATCCAAATGATCTCTGGATTGATCAGAGGATCCTTTCAGTTGGCTAGAATCCGTTACTTGAACGAAACTAGACCTTTTTGTTATTGAGAGAACCCCAGTACTCTCTTTCCGATTCAGGAAAGAACTCTCAGAGATCTTTTTTCCTTTTGGAAGATACAGGAGCGAAACAATCAACCTATTGATATTGGAAGACCCAACAGCTTCTTCCAATCGATCATTTCTGGGTCCAGTGGAATTCATCGGTATAGGAAGAAGCCCTGTCAAATATAGGTTTTTTCTTTCGACCATATTTCGATTGTTAATACGATATATAAGTACCGCTACTACAAAGAGTATTACCCCCCTGATCGTGAAAGATCGATTGCTTCTTGAATCCTGTAAATTGCGTGAAAGCAGAATACTAAAAATTCGTGGGTCAAAGACTTTTAGAAAACGTTCTTGGTCGAAAAAAATGTGAAGAAAGAATCCCACTGAATTGAATTGGGTCCACGAACCCAAGAAAGAGTGAGAATTCTTTATCTCTCTCATTATCTCTCTAAATTCGAAAATAGAGAGCCTTATTTGTCTCTTTTGTACTGACATTTCGATCAATTACCTCCTACTTTTCATTTTTCATATTACTTATTGAAGTAATCATATTACTTATTTAAGTAATTAAGTAATTATAGTCTTTTCCAAGATTGAAGTAGTATGTCCTTTTCCTTTTCCAAAATTGAAGTAATATGTCCTTTTCATTTTACTTATTTTATGTTATTTTCATTTTACTTCTTTTTTGGATTGGCACCGTGGACAAGGGTCCCTGTTAAGCATCCATGGCTGAGTGGTGAAAGCGCCCAACTCATAATTGGCGAAGTCGTAGGTTCAATTCCTACTGGATGCACGCAATCCGGACCTTCCAATAAATCTATTCCATAAATAATGAATTGATGTCACATAAGGCAATTCAGATCCATATCATAACATACTCTTTTTTTTTAAGAAATCCATTCGATTTTCTATCTAGATTTTCAGAACATATCTCTATTTCTATATTCTATTTCTATTCTATTCTATTTCTAGATTTATTTCAATATTCTATATTAACTTTTCTATAT